TCGATAATATCAAAATCCGACGAATCTGCCCAGGTGGACTTACTAATAGGATGCCCTAATGCGTTACAAAATTTCACTTTAGCCAATGATCCAATCAAAGGAATAATTGGAACTAATGTATCAAGCTTCTTCATAGCATTATCCATTATAAATGAATTTTCTAACATTTGACCCCGTACCACCGAAAGGTTTGGTCGCATACTTGAAAAATAACCCAAAAAATCAAGGGAATGCTTGGATAATTGGTTTATATAAATCCTTCCTGGTTGAGACCACACATAAGAATGACATTGCCATAAATTGACAAGATAATATTTCCACTTATTCATCAGAAGAGGGGTATCCTTCGAAGACAGAATAGATTTTCCTTGATATCTAACATAATGCATAAAAGGATCCTTGAAGAACCATAAGATGGCGGCCGGAAAATCATTAACGAAGACTTCTTCTACAGGATATTTTTTTTTTTCATAGAAATGTATTCGCTCAAAAAAGATACCAGAAGAGGTTAATCGTAAATGAGAAGATTGATTACGAAGAAAAAGGAAAATGGATTCGTATTCACATACATGAGAATTATATAGGAGCAAGAATAATCGTGGATTACTTTTTGAAAAAATAATTTTTTTTGGAGTAATAAGACTATTCCAATTAGAATACTCGTGAAGAAAGAGTCGTAATAAATGTAAAGAAGAGGGATCTTTCACCCAATAGCGAAGGGTTTGAACCAAGATTTCCAGATGAATGGGGTAGGGTATTAGTACATCTGATACATAATTTAAATGTGGGAATTTGTCCTCTAAAAAAGGAAATATTGAATGAATTGATCGTAAATTATAAGATTTTACGATTTCTGTCGCCTCTAAGGAAGATACTAATCGTAGGGAAAACGGAATTTCCACAATGACTGCAAATCCCTCCGACATCATTTGAGAATACAAATTTTTGTTGTACCCAAAAAATTGATTTTGGTTAGAATCATTAGCGGAAATTATCAAATGATTCTGTTGATACATTCGACTAATTAAACGTTTTATAATTAGTAAACTATATTTAGTGTCATAACCTACATTATCCAACAAAATCGATCTATTTAAACCATGATCATGAGCAAGTGCATAAATATACTCCCGAAAGATAAGTGGGTATAGGAAGTCATGTTGCTGATATCTATCTAGTTCTAAATATCCTTGAAATTCTTCCATTTTTAATTTGAACAAGAAAAGAAATAGGTGATTTATTGGGTTATCAAATGATACATAGTACGATACAGTCAAAACAAGGTATTATAGTAAGAAAATACCTCGGAACAAGTAAGACTCATCAACAGACTCTCTAGCCTCTCTTTTTCCATCTAATTGATTTATGTTCATTCTAGGGTAACAAGATGGTTAGAAGTCCTTTATTTTTTCAATCCAATCGCTCTTTTGATTTTGAAAAATCTTTATCAATATACTGCCTTCTTCTACACATTTATCTCTACCCCATAATGGGTAATAGCTAATAATTAGGACTCATAAGAAATTTATAATCCACTCATGGGAAAAGTTTTTCCCGTATTAAGCACTAATATATTTTTAACGTCTAATTAGATCGGGTAATCATTCAAAAATTAAGAACAGAAGCTCATTACTTTTTGTTTCCCTATAATTGGAACCGTAGTAGGGCTCTACCCATTTATTCACTCGACCAAATTCATTTTTTTTATTACACGACAAGAATTCAAACAATTTAAATGAGGTTTTGGACCTATTCGGTAAGAATGAAATATTCTTAGAATTATCCATTGATACGACATGCTGCTTTTTCCATTCATTCCTTTCAGGATCAGTCGTGGTCTTACAAACTCTACCGATGGTATGGACGAATCTTTTGCTTCATACAAATGTGTAAAAGATGCTAGCCGCACTTAAAAGCCGAGTACTCTACCGTTGAGTTAGCAACCCAAATAAAATAATTAGAATGTGTAGATACAATCGGAATCTCAATAAAAAAAAGATTGAATTGCACAACGCAATCCAAACCAATCAAAACATTAAAATAGCAAAAATTTTTAAAATTCTAATTGATTAGATTCTGAACATAATAAAAATGAACAGATCCGATGAAAAAATTCTCAGATAAAAATAGGGATAAAGTAAAATATTTATAAATAGCTCCTTGTCTCTTATGTCATCCATTAATTCTATAGTATATATAGATTTTTATTGAGTTTAATCTTAATCAAAAAAAGACTTCTTGTATCACAGAAAATACAAGAACCCATTATTTGAATGAAATAAAAGCTATGGGACGGAGATATAAATGGATCCGTTTATCCACGATCGGATTATATTTATTTGATACACTGTTGTCAATATGAATGTTGAGAAAAGAATACAAAAGAAAAAACAATTTATAAATATAACTAACAATTCCAATTTCAATCAATTAGACAATTAGAATTATAAGAAAAAAAAAAAACTAAGGACTTGTGTTGGATTGGCACTATATATAATATTTCTATACAACACAACATTGATACAATATTGGTGGAAAAATAAATTAAGTAAAAAAATGAGGTTTATTCACTAAAATAAGCAATTTGTGTTTTTTTATTTGTTCCTTAACTCATTGACAGTAATCTCAAAATTTTCTATTTATAGACCCGATTACTTCATTTATTTATTCACTTAATCTTTTTCTATCTATTTTATATATATCAAAAAATTTTATATCAATAAAATATAAATAGATTTTTGTCGTTATAAAAGACACTCTTTTATAGTAACAATAATAAATTTAGTATGATAATAAATTTAGTATGATATAAATAGAACAAAAGAGGAAATAGCAAAGAAACAAAAAGGTTATACAAGGCTATATACAAATCATCCACATTTTTTTTATTTCATTAATTGAATTTTATTTGTTGATTAGGGCGAAGTTCCGTAAAAACCCCCGCCCTTTTTGAAATATCATGAACAGTTCCTGTAGGTTGAGCACCTTTTTCAAGGAAATATAGAATAGCAGGAACATTTAAATAGATTTGATTCTTTATCGGGTCATAAAAACCCACTTTACGAAGATCTCTTCCCTCTCGTCGGGATCGAACATCAATTGCAACGATTCGATAAATGGCTCATTGGGATAGATGAACAATACTCCCCCCCCCCTAGAAACGTATAAGAAGTTTTCTCCTCGTACGGCTCGAGAAAATTCTAAATTATGTCTATGTATAGAATCATAATATCAAATAGATCCATAAAATCATCAAATTCATTATATTATTGATTTTAGTTTAAATACTTTTTCTTAGTCTTCCCCCCCCCCAAAAAAAAAAAATTATTTGTATCCTCATAACTCAAGTTGAATAACTCTCAAATAACTCAAAAGAAACCTTTTAGGTATTAAATTTATTGAGTGGTCTCTAACCCTTTTTGTCTGTCTCCTTTAGAATCTATTTTGATTCTTAAATATGATCTGGTTGTTGAGACAATTGAAAACGGTATTTCCTTGTTCCAGGATCTTTATCTTTGCCTTGAATCATTGGGTTTAGACATTACTTCGGTGATCTTTAAATCGTTTCAAAACGGCAGCAACATACCATTTTTTGTGATTTCTTTCTATCAAAGAATCGTATGAATGGTTGATTCCTACGTAATACACTTTACTTTTAATTTGATCAAAAGAGTTTTACCAATTCCAACAAAATTAACTTTTTAATTTTATCGAATTGGATCCTTTAGATTTATATATCTAAAATATACTTACGAAGTTGTTCCAATTTATTGATCGATACTAACCTTAGATTCTTGCCCTTGAGAAATTAATCAATACGTTCTACTCGAGCTCCATCGTGTACTATTTACATGGCAACACTCTCAAAAATGAGGGTTCCAGTGGAACAGAACAAATGATGTCGAGCCAAGAGCACTTTCATTCCTATATAATATAAAAAAGTGGTGGATGTAAGAATCCACAGCTGATCATGTCCTTCAAGTCGCACGTTGCTTTCTGCCACATCGTTTTAAACGAAGTTTTACCATAACATTCCTTCAGTTTGGAACCAGTATGTAATTGATTCAATTATGGAATCGTGAATAATCATCGGTTCGGTCGGTACATAATAATCTATACTTTTTTCTTCTATATGAAGAATGGATAATGTATGACGAAGTCTCAACAAGAATTCAATCAATTTAACCCCATTGTTTATAATTTTTTTTTTAATTGTTTATAATTTTTTTTTTAATTATAACTAACATAACATGAAAATTATAACTAACATAACATGAATAAATAAACACGAATAAACAAGTTATTTTGAATCTCTATCTTCAAGTAACGTGATAGGATAAATTCAACAATTTCACACTTCTTAGAGTACCAAGAACTCATAAGAAATCATTAAAAAGATTTAATTGATTGAATAGTTTCCTACCCTATATCATTATTTGCATAAGGTTTTACAGTAAGTACCATTCGCTTTTTATCATCATTAAGAGAAAGATAAATCCATATTGGATTAAACCATCAATGATTAATAAAAAAAAAAGACTGATGTAAGGAAAGATTGAAGATTTAGGTTGTTATTTTTTCATATTTCATATTGTAAAATCAGTAATATTTAACAAATCAAAATTTCGTTTCATATGCGTGTTATTTGAACTCGATTAAATTTGTGAAAAAGATATGATTAATAATAAAAAAAAAAAAAAAATAAGAATCACATTCTATAACAATATTATACTCTTAAACGGAAGACTGGTCGAAAAGACAATATTTATTTTGATATATTTTATTATGATATAGATTATGATATAGATATATATTTTATTTTTTATTTATAGATTAATAAAATTATAGATTAATAAAATGATCGTGGGTCAGGTATGTTCTGGGACGGAAGGATTCGAACCTCCGAATAGCGGGACCAAAACCCGTTGCCTTACCACTTGGCCACGCCCCATTTCTAGTCGACACTAATAAACACTAATATTGGTACTGGTTGTTCGTCAACTCAAGTCTAAATATCTATTATCTATAAAATAGATTACTAGAATTTTTATACATGTAGACGTAGAATTAAACAGAATTTATTGATCATTACATATAATTCAATTAAGATATTGTATGAAAGTATGGTTTATTCTATTCTCTTTTGATTTGAGAATTGAAGGATTTTTGATTGGGTGAGTTCAAATCAAAGAAAGTTTTTTGGTCTATCTTATTTTCTTTTTATTCATTTTTCTTTTCTATGAATAATAACATATTTATAATAATAAAATAATAAAAAACTCAATTTATTAATAACTCAATCAAAATAAATAAAATACAATTATCCTCAAGAACAAAATGTTTGTTATGCTTAATATATTTAGTTTGATCTGTATCTGTCTTAATTCTGCTCTTTATTCAAGTAGTTTTTTCGTCGCCAAATTGCCCGAGGCCTACGCTTTTTTAAATCCAATCGTAGATGTTATGCCAGTAATACCCCTGTTTTTTTTTCTCTTAGCCTTTGTTTGGCAAGCTGCTGTAAGTTTTCGATGATATCTTTAATTTAATAATGTCTAGACAAATTCATGATTTATTGAAAAAAAAAAAATTCAAAGAAAAGATAAGATCAGATAAGTCTTACACCCTCAATTCAAATATTGAAATTCTTGTACAACCGCGAAAAATCTGGATCACCCCACTTTATTTCTTGGTGTCAAAATAAAAAATCAAAATAGTAGGGTATGCGGTATAAAAACGGAGAATCTATTCTCTTTTTTACTAAAAAAAATCTTGGAGATTATGTAATGCTTACTCTCAAACTATTTGTTTACACGGTAGTGATATTCTTTGTTTCTCTCTTTATTTTCGGATTCCTGTCTAATGATCCAGGACGTAATCCTGGACGTGAAGAATAAAAGATAAGGTTTTTGTTTTCCTTGCTTGATTTTTAAATGTTCTTAGTAGGATTTTATCTATTACACATTTTTAACTATTAAAAATAAAAAGAGCTCGCGAAAAATTCGAAAGAAAATACCAAGTCATCAACAAAAACGGAAAGAGAGGGATTCGAACCCTCGGTACGAAAAACTCGTACAACGGATTAGCAATCCGACGCTTTAGTCCACTCAGCCATCTCTCCTCCCAATTGAAAAAGGATAATACTATGTTACATTATAAAAAATAAGGATTGAAAGAGCCCTTCATAATATTTTTTTTTCATCCGAGAGTGCTTTTTAGTTCCACGGCCCGGCTAAGTACTGACCAGGCCGGGCCCGCCATTTATTGTTCCAACGAATCATAAATCATTTTTTTTTTATTTGAAAACTAAAATACTTGCTTGTTATTACGATTGGAAAAATAAAAACTCTTTAGATTTCTATGATATAGAATCAAATGATATCGAATCAAAGTGTCGTTTCTTATCTTAATTTTTTATATTTATTCTTTATTTTCTTTATTCCTTTTATTTTAGTAAAGTCAAAAAATAACAAAAAGGGAACTGTGGATTCTTGCACAATACATTTTCATCTATGTTATGGCTTAAGTAGTTTTGTCGAGACGTCTAGGTCAAAAACCTCCGGCAAAAAAACACTTTTAGTTTTAGTTATTGAAATTTAATGAATTCTCTTTTCCGAATCTCATTGGGTTCTCTGATACAACACGTAAACGCTCTAATTTTCATGATTATTTTATGATCCTATCCTTTCTTTTTACTCTTTTAACTTTTTATTACGACCCATTTTCTTGTTCGACAAAAGGTTCATTTATATACAATAATCGGATTGTAGCGGGTATAGTTTAGTGGTAAAAGTGTGATTCGTTCTATAATCCTTTATATAGTTAAGGGGTCTTTCGGTTTGATTAATATTTCATTCCGACCAAAAACTTTATTTCTTAAAAGGATTTAATCCTTTACCTCTCAATGAAAAATTCGAGGAAGAATATACATTCTCGTGATTTGTATCCAAGAATCAATTCAAAATTGAAAAATTGGATTATGAGATTACGAAACATAATTTTTTTTTTTTAATTAGATCAATACTTCTAATTGAATAAGTATGAGTAAAGGATCCATGGATAAAGATAGAAAGTGGCTTTCTAATCGTAACTAAATCTTTAATTTGGAATTTGTATTACGGAAATTGAAGCAAAATGGCTATTAAACAATGACTTTGGTTTACTAGAGACATCGACAAATTGTTTTAGCTCGGTAGAAACAAAATGCTTTTCCTAAGGATTCTCTCACATAGAAATAGAGAACGAAGTAACTAGAAAGGTTGTTATAATATAATCCCCTTCTATAGGGATCGTCTAGAAAGCGGGTTGTTCTGAATACATTCAGACAGAAAAGCTGACATAGATGTTATGGGTGGAATTTTTTTTTTCGTTCATGTCTTAATATAGGAATTTATACATCTTCCATAAAGGAGCCGAATGAAACCAAAGTTTCACGTTCAGTTTTGAATTAGAGACGCTAAAAATGATGAATCAACGTCGACTATAACCCCTAGCCTTCCAAGC